CATTCCATTCAGGGTCTTTTATTCTATCAAAGCGTCGGATTTCTAAATTCTCATAGGGTCCCCCTGGAATTCCTTCCAGAGCCTGTTGGATAATTTTTATGGATTCTGTCATTTCACTGATTCGTACTAAATACCGAGCTAATGAATCCCCTTCCTTTTGCCATTGAATCTCCCAATCAAATTCGTCGTAACACTCATAACGATCAACTTTACGAAGATCCCATTGTATTCCGGAAGCCCGTAGCATTGGTCCTGATAAACCCCAATTTAGTGCTTCTTCTGCGCCAATAATGCCTACGCCTTCAACTCGTTCTAAAAAAATAGGATTCCGTGTAATAAGCTTTTCATATTCAGCAACCCCGGTTAAAAAATAATCGCAAAAATCCAAACATTTATCTATCCAGCCATGAGGTAGATCAGCAGCTACTCCTCCGATACGAAAATAATTATGCATCATGCGCATACCGGTAGCAGCTTCGAATAGGTCATATATCAATTCTCGTTCTCGCAAAATATAGAAGAAAGGGGTCTGTGCCCCAATATCTGCCATAAAAGGGCCAAGCCATAACAAATGGGAAGCGATACGACTCAACTCCAACATAATAGCTCTGATATAGCTAGCCCTTTTAGGTACTTGAATATTGCCTAGCTGTTCGGGTCCATTTACGGTTATTGCTTCTGTGAACATAGTAGCTAAATAATCCCAACGTGTTACATAAGGCAAATATTGTATAATTGTTCGATTTTCCGCAATTTTCTCCATCCCTCTATGTAAATAACCCAATATTGGTTCACATTCAATAACATCTTCACCATCGAGAGTAACGATCAGTCGAAGAACACCATGCATTGATGGGTGGTGAGGGCCCATATTGACTATCATGAGGTCTTTTCTTGTAGTTGGTGCAATCATAAGTTTTTTCCCGAGTCATTCTTCCCATGCATTGCTGAAAGTAAAAAGAAGTTCATCAAAATTGAAACGACTAAGCTCAAATGGTATCACGCTTCAAATTAACGAGTTTTTATCTCTCGAATATTCAACTCGCCAATTAATTCTTTATAGCGTTCTCTATTTTTTTTTGACAAATAGGCCAGCAGTCGTTGACGTTTTCCCAAAATTTTCCGCAAACCCCTCTGAGATGAAGAGTCTTTTTTGTGCAATTCCAAATGTGAAGTAAGTCTCCTTATCTTAGTCGTGAAACTGAATACTTGAAATTCAACAGACCCCCTGTTTTCTTCGTTTTCTTTTTGAGAAATAACCGAAATGAATGAATTTTTTACCATAAAAAAATCCCCTTTCCCTTTTTAAAAATTTGGATTTTACCGATCAGTAATAATAATGCCATTAATTTGAATGTGATATATACAATAATCTAATCCGAATTTATTTATGAACTCCTAATTTTCTGAATTCAAATCACTCAATTCAATTTAAAATTGGATTTTGATAGGGATAGAAAAGGATTGGTACATTTTCGCATCGAAGAATTTCGATTTAAAACGAAGAAGTTTTTGTTGATTCATTTCGAGATCTAATTGAGCCATCATTTATTTCATATTGGATATTAGAATGAAATGTGAGACAAGGCATGTGATCTGTGTATTTGTTTGCTTTCATATACCCTATATTATATATTATATTTTCATATACCCTATATTATATATAGGGTATAGGATATATAGAAAAAGTGTATTATCCACGAATTTTCAATCGTGGATACAGATGTATCCTTAACATACTGAAACGACTGCCATTATTGGTATCAAACCAATAACGATTCATACAAGCTAAATCCTCTAATCGATAATTAGGCCAAAGAAAGAGCTTTAATTTCATTAATTTCTTTTTCTCTCTATCAAGATGCTTACTGTCATGCGAAACTTGGCTGCTGTTTTTTCCGTTCTTTCCATTCCAAAATACTGGATTTCTATCTCCACCATTTCTATTCTTTGAATTGAAACAATTTAGAATTCTCAATTTTCTACGACGTCTAAACGATAAAATATTTTCAGGAAGAGGCAAATCAAAATGATTTTTGTCTCTATTTCCAGTTATTCTTTGATGTGCTGAAATAGTTTCATTAAAATTATTCTTAGAAACATATCTTTGTTCTTGGTATTTTTTATTAGTTTGGTGTTTACTCTTATGAACCAACGAAATACCTATGGTTTGATACATAATAAATTGGCCATCGTTTTTTCCAGACAGACGAATGGGTTCTATAATCAATACTCCCTTTTTCATCAATTCTGTAAGAGTTAAATTCTTCTGAATCAGCATTATATCCAAACAAATTTCTCTCGTTTGAATCGAGGAGATAGTAATTTTTTTTGGATCTATCAGTCTAAGCAGGAGACAACATACCTTGATATTATTCATCATTCTTTGATTCAAAGTATCGTCCCATCTTAATTGAAAAAGAAAAAAACGTTTCAGGAAGGAATCTAGTTCTGCTTCCGTGTTGCTTTTGTATTGTTTTTTCTTTTTCGCTTTTTTCATGTCTGATCTTGCAGAATTTTCTTCAAGATCTTTTTGTTGTGAGAGAACGGATCCAAGATCTCCTCGACTTGTGGGTTCTTTTTCTTCTTGATTTCGATGCTTTTTATTCGATGGTATCAAAAAAATTCCTTTTTTCTTTTCATTGATCTTTTTATTTTCACTACTATTTTCATTTCTATTCAAATTTAAAAGAAGTAATTTTCTTGGTATAAACCAAGGTTTCGTTTTATAGGCATTATAAAGTAACACAAGTTCTGGGAAGAACCAAAGTTCCAGATTCGATATGTGACGCTTTAGTATTTTTTCATTCATTCCCATCCAATCAAAAAAAACTTTGTGAGAGTTTGGTGGATTGAGTTCTGGAATCATAAGATAAAAAAGATCTTTTTTATGAATTATTTGATAATTATTAGTACGAATTTGAGTATTTTGATTCCTATTGGTATCGATCGTGATCCAGGCCTCAATATCGACTTTTTGTCTAAGATAAAAATTGATAATTTTCCAATCAAAATATTTTCTATCGGCCGTTTTTTCCATATAGCGAATATCGACCTTTCCTAGAAAATTATTGATAGGGATGTTTCTCAGCATATCAAAAAGGCTTTCTTTATGCGTGTTATAAGAAAGCTCTTGGTTCTTATGTCCTTGAAAGGGAGAAAAGCATTCCGTTTTATTTTCATAATTAAGAAATTTATATGATAAAAGATCATATCTATAGTATTTTTGAAAATTATCTTTTTGATTAGATAATGAATATACTTCAAATTGGTTTTGTTTTTTGGAACCAATTACTTGGTCTTTTTCATATGAATGCTTTTTGCTAAAATTTGATTTTTTAGCTATACGACGCTGATGAACTGTATTTCGCCACTTTTCTGGTATTAATCTAGACCATCTGATCTGAGATAAATCGTATTGATAATGTCCTCTTAACCAGTTTTTCCATTGATTCATTTCATAACTCGGAAGTTTCTTATCTCCTAATTCCGACTGAACCATTCCTTGTGTTTCAAAAGAATCCTTTATTTCAGGCTTAAGAAAAAAAGGGATTCCTTGAGATTGAAAAACAGAGCTAAATTTATACGAGTTACTGACTTGGATTTGTGATAATTTGTAAAATACATATGCTTGTGACATGTATGATAAGTCATAAAAAATAGGTGAATTTTTTTTACTATTACTAATATTATCAAGTGACTTTTTTATAGTCGAAATAAAGGCAATTGGATTTTTATTTTTTTTATTAATTATTTCTTGTTTTCTTTCCTTATTGTAAATGGATTTATCAATAATTTTTTTTGTTGATTCAAGAAAAAGTTCTGTATTCATTTTGGGAATATTAATGATAGATAAAAATATTTCTGTGTATATTCTTTCAATGAAAAATTTCAAAAAAAGGGGTAATTTAGAAATTAATCGAGCATTTCTTTTTTTTAATATTTGCCATTTTTCGAATCTTTTAGGATTATAACTTGTTTTGTTAGGACTAATATTATTTATTTTTGGAGTTACTTTTTTTTTCTCTTTTGTGATTCTTTCTATTTGATTTCGAATTGTACTTGTTCTATCAGTCAGATCCTTCATTTTTTTTTCTGTCAATGAAGAATTTGTTGAACTCGGAGATGCAATTTGACTAAATGATTCGTGAATTATCTGATTGCTGATTATAGAATCTTTTTTTTCTTTAATTTCACTCGATTCATATACTTCTACTTCTCTTAATCGAAATAATAGAATTGGATTTACTTTTGAAAGTTCTTTTATTATTTTTTTTATAAAAAGAACACTTTTGATAACCCGTTTTTTTGTTTCTTTTGATACTTTTCGAAGTAATTTTGTTTTTGCTTTAAAAACTATTAGAACTCGAAAATACTGCTTTTTAAATTTTCCAATTTTTCTTTCAAGTTCCTTAAAAATGGGTTTAAAAAAGGAAGGTCGTTTTCGGGGCGAACCAAAAGGAAGTTCAGCTTCCATTCCCCAAACTGTTAAAAAACAAAAATCATCTTTTTCTTTTTTCTTTTTCATTAGATCTTTCTGAGAGGATCTTAGTTTCGATTTGTGCCAAGGTTTCAGACAGAAAGGAAATAATATTTTTATCTGAATACCGTCTGTCAACCAATTTTTCGGAAATTCTGTTTCTGATAACGGAACACCATTATAGGTACATTTAACATGCATCTCTGTATTCCATTCCTGTAAATCCTCAGACCATTCAGGAAGTTGCAATAGGCATATACGTCCAATATTTTTTGCAATTATCAATGAAGGTAATAGAATATATTTTCTAAAAATAGATTGAGTTAGTAACATGGAACCTCTTATTACTTGCGCAAATGGAATGGTATCCCAGGCCTCTGCTATGTCTATTCGCGCTTTCTCCTTTCTTTTGTTCTTCTCTTTGTTTTCTTCTCTTTTTGTTTGTTCTTCTGTATACTCTACAATTTTGAATGCTTCCCCCTTACCCACCCAATTTCTCAAAATTAGTTTAATCAACCCG